AAGATTGGGCCGAATCAAATAAAGAATAAACATCTTATACTAATCCTATACTATGAACTCTGAGGGTCTTTGTATAATTACATATTATATTCCTGAGTTTCGGGCCATAGATCAAGCCAAGGGAAGGATCCCTTCTATCCCTATCCTGTATATTGTCTTTTTCGTTCCCTGTTGTAATATAAACTCATTTTCTTATTTGACTATATGACGCGAGATTCTACGAGACAAGAATTCCTTTTTAATTTATGGGAATAAACAACTATATATCTTTTTTTGAGGAAAAGATTCAATCATAATATTGAAATGATTCACCGGATTCCTTAAAAGGAGAATCCTTTATTTTTAAGACTCGCTCGTTTTTCATTAACAATTTTAATGATTGAATCATATGCTTCATTTGAATTCTGATGAGAAATACAAATAAATAAAAAAGAAATAGTAAAACGATTTTTTCTTCATCGAATGACTATTCATCTATTAGTATTAGGTTTTCATAAAATAGGGGGCAGAAAGAATCTATGAAAAAATGTTGGTTCAATTTGATATTGTCTAACAATAAGTTAGAACATAGGTGTGGACTAAGTAAATCAATGGATAGTCTTGATGCTATTGGACATACCAGTGGAAGTGAAGAAACTCTTCTAAATGATGCGGAGAAAGAGATTCCTAGTTGGGACAGTTATAGTTTCAGTAATATTAATCATCTAAATTATTTATTTGATAGCAGGAATATTTGGAGTTTGATCTCTGATCATACTTTTTTAGTTAAAAATAGTAATGGTGACACTTATTCTGTATATTTTGATATTGAAAATCATATTTTTGATATTGACAATGACAATGCTAGTTCTTTTTTGAGTGAACTAGAGATTCTTTTTCCTAGTTATTTGAATAGTGGGTCTAATAGTAGTAATTACTACTATTGTTATTCCATGTATGATACTCAATCTAATTGGAATAATCACATTAATAGTTGCATTGATAGTTATCTTCGTTTTGAAATCAGTCTTAATAGTGACATTCCCAGTGGTATTGACGGTGACATTTCTAGTTTCATTTGTACGACGGAAAGTATAAGTAGTATTGAAAGTGGGGATTCTAGTATCAAAACTAGTAGCAGTTATTTCGATATAAGCGAAAAATCTAATGATTTTGATCTAAATACAAAATACAAACAGCTATGGGTTCAATGTGAAAATTGTTATGGATTAAATTATAAAAAATTTTTTAGTTCAAAAATGAATATTTGTGAACACTGCGGATTCCATTTGAAAATGAGTAGTTCAGATAGAATCGAACTCTTGATTGATCCTGGCACTTGGGAGCCTATGGATGAAGATATGGTTTCTATGGACCCCATCGAATTTCATTCAGAGGAGGAACCCTATATAGATCGCATTTCTTTTTATCAAATAAAAACGGGTTTAACTGAAGCTGTTCAAACAGGCGTAGGTCAACTAAACAGTATTCCCATAGCAATTGGAGTTATGGATTTTCAGTTTATGGGAGGTAGTATGGGATCCGTAGTAGGTGAGAAAATAACCCGTTTGATCGAGTATGCTACTAATCGATCTCTACCTGTAATTATTGTGTGTGCTTCAGGAGGAGCACGCATGCAAGAAGGGAGTTTGAGCTTGATGCAAATGGCTAAAATTTCTTCTGCTTCATATGATTATCAATCAAATAAAAAGTTATTCTATGTATCAATCCTTACATCTCCTACAACTGGCGGAGTTACAGCAAGTTTTGGTATGTTGGGAGATATCATAATTGCTGAACCTAATGCCTACATTGCGTTTGCGGGTAAAAGAGTAATTGAACAAACATTGAAAAAGACAGTACCCGACGGTTCACAAGTGGCTGAGTATTTATTCCATAAGGGCTTATTCGACCCAATCGTACCACGTAATCCTTTGAAAGGTGTTATGAATGAGTTATTTCAGCTACATGGTTTCCTTCCCTTGAATCAAAATTCAAATAAAGATTCGAAAAGAGATTGAAATCCTTCGTTTTCAAATAGAAGTATATAACTAGCTTCAGTTATTTTTATTTGTAGCGAGAATACGCATTTAGTTCATTATAATGAAAAAAAAACTCAGAAGATGGTGTTTTCTTTGGGAATATCAGTTATAAGTGTAGTAAGAGTCAGAACTTTTTAATAATGACTTTTTGCCCCGGATCCTTTTTTTATTCTACCTCTCTTCCTGATTAGGAATAAGTAATAAGCATCCCTTTATCGACAGATAAAAAAAATCCTTAATAAATAAAAAATAGAATAGAAATTAAAAATAACAAATAATAAGAATATAGAAGTTATTTCTATTTAGCGAGAACACCCATTTTTCACTAGGAATCCCTGTTTTCTATCTTTCCTTTCAAAACAAAAAAAGTGTTTTGAAAGGAAAGACGATGAAGATAAGGATGGGAGAATAAGAATCTAATTTCTGAAAGCGGATTCTCGTACATATTCGTGTAGAAATAGGAATAGGTACACTTCATTGAGTTCTAGATTCGTTATCGATTTTGTTGGTTATTAAATACTTCACTTCATAATAATATTATCTGAATATTCTTTCTAATAGATAGACTTATCATAAGATATCTTTCATCTTTATAATTATAAATTATAATAGGTACAAATATGAAATCGAGGTATCCATTCTATGATAGATTTGAACTTTCCCTCTATTTTTGTTCCTTTAGTGGGCCTAGTCTTTCCGGCAATCGCAATGGCTTCTTTATCTCTTTATGTCCAAAGAAATAAGATTGTCTAAATATGATGGGACCCAATCTCATCAATTTCTTTCAACACTGTTTCATCATACAGATACTCTTTTTTCATGTAATTATTGTAGGATATATGATATGTGGTCTCTTAAAAAACAAATGGAAGAGTTGTTTTGTTATGTATGGCGATGCATAATATATGCATTAATGCATGTATATGCGGTTATAGTTTAATCAATTAAATGATTAAATTCAAAATGATCAGCAAATCTTTTTTGAAAAATATTTTAAATAGAAACTCAATTTATCTAACCCATTATTCCTAAAGGTTCCTGTTGGAATGCTGCTAGTTGATGAAAGTTACTTTGGGATCAAGCTCAAGTCAAATCCATTTGGATTATTCTCTCAATTACAATCGAATGCAATTGGATCTAGTATAATATGAACAACTGGCGATCAGAACATATATGGATAGAACTTATAACGGGGTCTCAAAAAACAAGTAATTTTTGCTGGGCCTTTATCCTTTTTTTAGGTTCACTAGGATTCTTAGTGGTTGGAACTTCCAGTTATCTTGGTAAGAATCTGATATCCGTATTTCCGTCTCAGCAAATTATTTTTTTCCCGCAAGGGATCGTGATGTCTTTCTATGGGATCGCAGGTCTATTCATTAGTTCTTATTTGTGGTGCACGATTTCATGGAATGTGGGTGGTGGTTATGACCGATTCGATAGAAAAGAAGGGATAATGTCCCTTTTTCGTTGGGGATTTCCTGGAAGAAATCGTCGCATCTTCCTTTGTTTCTTTATGAAAGATATCCAATCAATAAGAATGGAGGTGAGAGAGGGTCTTTTTCCTCGTCGTGTCCTTTATATGGAAATCAGGGGCCAAGGAGCCATTCCCTTAACCCGTACTGATGAGAATTTGACTCCACGAGAAATTGAACAAAAAGCTGCCGAATTGGCCTATTTCTTGCGTGTACCCATTGAAGTATTTTGAAATGAACTGATTCTCAGCATGAGAGAAGGAACTTAATACATCTCAAAAGCAGGAGGACATATATGTAACAATATGAATAAAAAAAATATATATATATTAAAGGAGAATAGAAACTATTTGTACACAAAAACTATTTTGTATACGCATACACACGGCGTCCAGCTGCATTCTTTATACTAGTAAAAGATATAATAAGTATATATTCATCGAATATCCTAACATGTCTTTTGTTTTCGTAAAACATAATTCCTCTTTTTAGCCTTTGAATTGATGCCCTATCCCCGCGCTGCGGTTAGACAGTAAAATCTTTTGAATTCAAAATAGAAATAAAAGAATTAAAGGATTTTGTAGGGTTCGTCTTTAAATCCAAATTATATTTGTTAGTTCAAATGGGTTTTTGAGTCTTTATCAAAAGTAATAAATGAAGGGGAAATCGGTTACAATTTGCCTAATTGCGATCTCTGGAATATGGAAAAAATATTTACTTCTTTTTTTTTTTTCATTTGAAAAGGGTCTTTTTTGTATATTCTATTCTATATTCTTTTATATCCAAAGACTTGATTCTTACACAAAAACAAGAATAGGAAAAGATCCATAGGTTCGATACCTCATTCTTGTTAGAGTTATAGGCTCTTGTTATATGATTCGTGCTTCATAGAAATCTCAGATAGAATCGACGAATGAAACAGGTTCATTAACAATTCACATCACGGATATAGAATGAAAAAAAAGAAAGCATTGGCTTACCTCCCATATCTTGTGTCTATACTCTTTTTGCCCTGGTGGGTTTCTTTCTCATTTAATAAATGTCTAGAAACTTGGGTTCTTAATTGGTGGAATACCAGGCAATCTGAAATCCTTTTGAATGATATTCAAGAGAAAAATGTTCTAGAAAAATTTATGGAATTAGAAGAACTATCCCTTTTGGACGAGATGATAAAGGAGTACTCTGAGACACATATGCAAAGGCTTCATATAGGAATGCATAAGGAAACAATACAATTATTCCAAAGACAAAATGAATCTCATTTACATATCATTTTGCATTTCTCTACAAATCTAATTTGTTTTGCTATTCTAGGTGGTTATTTTTTTCTGGGTAATGAAGAACTTCTCATTCTAAATTCTTGGATTCAGGAATTTCTTTATAACTTAAGTGATACAATCAAAGCTTTTTTGATTCTTTTAGTTACTGATTTATGGATCGGATTTCACTCGACCCATGGTTGGGAACTAATGATTGGTTTGATCTACAACGATTTTGGATTGGCTCAGAATGATCAGATTCTATCTGGTCTTGTTTCCACTTTTCCAGTCATTCTAGATACAATTGTGAAATATTGGATCTTCCATTTTTTAAATCGCGTATCTCCTTCGCTTGTAGTAATTTATCATTCAATGAATGCATAATTCATCTGATCTCTTGATATCAATCAAATCAGAATCTTTTTTTGTGTATAAAGAAATCATTTTTCATCTTACTTATTCTTTATACTTCTACCTTTTCAATTCAAGGTATTCATACTATTCATATTATATTCCACCAGTACAATTCTTTCAGTACAATCAATACAATGGCAAACTTGTGGATAGGGAATTCTACTAGCTACCTATCCAATTTATTGTAGAGATTTTGGGGATCGATGATTGGACCATGCAAAATAGAAATACTTTTTCTTGGGTAAAAGAACAGATGACTCGATCCATTTATGTATCGATCATGATATATGTAATAACTCGAGCATCTATTTCAAATGCATATCCCATTTTTGCGCAGCAGGGTTATGAAAATCCACGAGAAGCCACTGGGCGAATTGTATGTGCCAATTGCCATTTAGCTAATAAGCCCGTGGATATTGAAGTTCCGCAAGCTGTACTTCCCGATACTGTATTTGAAGCAGTTGTTAGAATTCCTTATGATATGCAACTGAAACAAGTTCTTGCTAATGGTAAAAAAGGAGCTTTGAATGTAGGAGCTGTTCTTATTTTACCCGAGGGATTCGAATTAGCCCCCCCCGATCGTATTTCTCCCGAAATGAAAGAAAAGATGGGAAATCTTTCTTTTCAGTGTTATCGTCCTAATAAAAGAAATATTCTTGTGATAGGTCCTGTTCCCGGTCAGAAATATAGTGAAATCGTCTTTCCTATTCTTTCCCCCGACCCTGTTACGAAAAAAGACGTTTACTTCTTAAAATATCCCATATATGTAGGTGGGAACAGAGGGAGGGGTCAGATTTATCCTGATGGTAGCAAGAGTAACAATACAGTTTATAATGCTACATCTGCTGGTATAGTAAGCAGAATAGCACGTAAAGAAAAAAAAGGGGGGTATGAAATAACCATAGTTGATGCATCAGAAGGACGTCAAGTGGTTGATATTATACCTCCAGGACCAGAACTTCTTGTTTCAGAAGGTGAATCCATCAAGCTTGATCAACCATTAACAAGTAATCCAAATGTAGGAGGTTTTGGTCAGGGAGACACAGAAATAGTGCTTCAAGATCCATTACGAGTACAAGGCCTTCTGTTCTTCTTGGCATCTGTGATTTTGGCACAAATCTTTTTGGTTCTGAAAAAGAAACAGTTTGAAAAGGTTCAGTTGTACGAAATGAATTTCTAGATCTAGAAATTCATTAAAATAAAGTTGGTAAAAGTGCCAAATTATTGTTTATCAATAGAATGATATATGATTCTAAAGATTCTATAAATCTTTTCTTTATTTGTTTTTTTTTATACTCTTTTTTATTTTGCGGGGTGTCTGAAACTCATAACTTGTATACCATTACTAATGATAGAAAATCAGTAATCAGTATACAAATACAAAGTAATAGAATACAAGACGGGAAAAATGAGAGTAAAAAAAAAAGATTTATAGAAAGTCTTATTAATCGTCTATTCGATACAAGACGACACAAGAAAAGTCTTTTCTTGTGTCGTCTTGTATCGAAAGAATCATGATTCTTCTCCTGTTTGCCAAAGATTCTTATTCCTTGTTTTCTTTTCCGGGTATAATTTAACAAATAGAACTTATTCAATTCACTTCAACTTATAACTTAGGAAAAGAATTAAAACAAAAAAAGGTTTCTCTTGTTTTGTTTCTTCGGCTGAAAAGCGGATTAGATCTTTACGCATATCAAAATCTTTCTTTATTATCTCATTGGAGTTTTCTTTTCTTTTTCTATATAGAAATAGAGTTTGTTTTCTTTTAGTATAAATAGTTGAGTATAAAAAGAAAAGGATTTGCAGGATGTTTCATATAGATAAATCCATACGTATTGGATTATTCATAAAATAGATGAATTCTCCCTTTCTTGTTGCTTCCTATTAAAAATATTGACATAATAGTTAATATTATGTTAGGAACGACAGAAATTAGGAATCAGTCAATAGATTCAATTATTCAAAAAAATCATAATAAAAAAGGAATGAAATATAGTGGTTTGAAACATCAGAACAAAGGATCCGTTTTGTCATTTCTAAGAATAGAATATCTGGATTATGTTGACTGAAGTTCCATATGTTTTTGAAGAGATCAAAGTCTTACTCTTTCATGTCTACAATATAATCTGGTTCATATGATTATTGCAGTATTACAGAGATGAACCCAACCCGGAATAGGATCCGTAAAAGAAAATGCCTATTAAACCGATCACAGGAATACCAGTTACAGTACCTATCAGCCAAAGAGGAATCCTTCCAGTAGTATCGGTCATTTCCCTCCCCCCTTCTTTTTCATCAAGTGGTCGTGCTAGAGACAAAAACAGTCATGGATAA